TATACCAAAGGTTTAGAAGACCTCTGTCCTATCCATTAGACAATGGACGCTTTTCATTCCAATTTTCCTATTTCTTGTTCGGAAAAATAGTTGAACCAATTCCGGGAATTCCTTATTCAAGTCAATGATGCATTACATTAATTATATTCATAAAATTTTTTATAAAATAATAAAAATCTCAAAATATTTAATTCTATTTTTTCTTATTAATTTAATAAAAAAATAAAGTAAAAGCGGGTAGCGGGAATCGAACCCGCATCGTTAGCTTGGAAGGCTAGGGGTTATAGTCGACGTTGATTCATCATTTTTAACGTCTCTAATTCAAAACTGAACGTGAAACTTTGGTTTCATTCGGCTCCTTTATGGAAGATGTATAAATTCCTATATTAAGACATGAACGAAAAAAAAAAATTCCACCCATAACATCTATGTCAGCTTTTCTGTCTGAATGTATTCAGAACAACCCGCTTTCTAGACGATCCCTATAGAAAAGAGGGGGATTATATTATAACAACCTTTCTAGTTACTTCGTTCTCTATTTCTATGTGAGAGAATCCTTAGGAAAAGCATTTTGTTTCTACCGAGCTAAAACAATTTGTCGATGTCTCTAGTAAACCAAAGTCATTGTTTAATAGCCATTTTGCTTCAATTTCCGTAATACAAATTTAAAATTAAAGATTTAGTTACGATTAGAAAGCCACTTTCTATCTTTATCCATGGATCCTTTACTCATACTTATTCAATTAGAAGTATTGATCTAATTAAAAAAAAAATTATGTTTCGTAATCTCATAATCCAATTTTTCAATTTTGAATTGATTCTTGGATACAAATCACGAGAATGTATATTCTTCCTCGAATTTTTCATTGAGAGGTAAAGGATTAAATCCTTTTAAGAAATAAAGTTTTTGGTCGGAATGAAATATTAATCAAACCGAAAGACCCCTTAACTATATAAAGGATTATAGAACGAATCACACTTTTACCACTAAACTATACCCGCTACAATCCGATTATTGTATATAAATGAACCTTTTGTCGAACAAGAAAATGGGTCGTAATAAAAAGTTAAAAGAGTAAAAAGAAAGGATAGGATCATAAAATAATCATGAAAATTAGAGCGTTTCCGTGTTGTATCAGAGAACCCAATGAGATTCGGAAAAGAGAATTCATTAAATTTCAATAACTAAAACTAAATAACAAGTGTTTTTTTGCCGGAGGTTTTTGACCTAGACGTCTCGACAAACTACTTAAGCCATAACATACATGAAAATGTATTGTGCAAGAATCCACAGCTCCCTTTTTGTTATTTATTTACTTTACTAAAATAAACGGAATAAAGAAAATAAAGAATAAATATAAAAAATTAAGATAAGAAACGACACTTTGATTCGATATCATTTGATTCTATATCATAGAAATCAAAAGAGTTTTTATTTTTCCAATCGTAATAACAAGCAAGTATTTTAGTTTTCAAATAAAAAAAAATTATTTATGATTCGTTGGAACAATAAATGGCGGGCCCGGCCTGGTCAGTACTTAGCCGGGCCGTGGAACTAAAAAGCACTCTCGGATGAAAAAAATATTATGAAGGGCTCTTTCAATCCTTATTTTTTATAATGTAACATAGTATTATCCTTTTTCAATTGGGAGGAGAGATGGCTGAGTGGACTAAAGCGTCGGATTGCTAATCCGTTGTACGAGTTTTTCGTACCGAGGGTTCGAATCCCTCTCTTTCCGTTTTTGTTGATGACTTGGTATTTTCTTTCGAATTTTTCGCGAGCTCTTTTTATTTTTATTTCATTTTAATTTTAATAGTTAAATTTTTATTTAATAGTTAAAAATGTGTAATAGATAAAATCCTACTAAGAACATTTTAAAATCAAGCAAGGAAAACAAAAACCTTATCTTTTATTCTTCACGTCCAGGATTACGTCCTGGATCATTAGACAGGAATCCGAAAATAAAGAGAGAAACAAAGAATATCACTACCGTGTAAACAAATAGTTTGAGAGTAAGCATTACATAATCTCCAAGATTTTTTTTAGTAAAAAAGAGAATAGATTCTCCGTTTTTATACCGCATACCCTACTATTTTTATTTTTTATTTTGACACCAAGAAATAAAGTGGGGTGATCCAGATTTTTCGCGGTTGTACAATAATTTCAATATTTGAATTGAGGGTGTAAGACTTATCTGATCTTATCAATTCTTTTCTTTGAATTTTTTTTTTTTCAATAAATCATGAATTTGTCTAGACATTATTAAATTAAAGATATCATCGAAAACTTACAGCAGCTTGCCAAACAAAGGCTAAGAGAAAAAAAAACAGGGGTATTACTGGCATAACATCTACGATTGGATTTAAAAAAGCGTAGGCCTCGGGCAATTTGGCGACGAAAAAACTACTTGAATAAAGAGCAGAATTAAGACAGATACAGATCAAACTAAATATATTAAGCATAACAAACATTTTGTTCTTGAGGATAATTGTATTTTATTTATTTTGATTGAGTTATTAATAAATTGAGTTTTTTATTATTTTATATTTTATTATTATAAATATGTTATTATTCATAGAAAAGAAAAATGAATAAAAAGAAAATAAGATAGACCAAAAAACTTTCTTTGATTTGAACTCACCCAATCAAAAATCCTTCAATTCTCAAATCAAAAGAGAATAGAATAAACCATACTTTCATACAATATCTTAATTGAATTATATGTAATGATCAATAAATTTATATGTAATGATCAATAAATTCTGTTTAATTCTACGTCTACATGTATAAAAATTCTAGTAATCTATTTTATAGATAATAGATATTTAGACTTGAGTTGACGAACAACCAGTACCAATATTAGTGTTTATTAGTGTCGACTCGAAATGGGGCGTGGCCAAGTGGTAAGGCAACGGGTTTTGGTCCCGCTATTCGGAGGTTCGAATCCTTCCGTCCCAGAACATACCTGACCCACGATCATTTTATTAATCTATAATTTTATTAATCTATAATAAAAAAGAAAATATATATCTATATCATAATCTATATCATAATAAAATATATTAAAATAAAGATTGTCTTTTCGACCAGTCTTCCGTTTAAGAGTCTAATATTGTTATAGAATGTGATTCTTATTTCTTTTTTTTTTTTTTTTTTTTATTAATCATTGATGGTTTAATCCAATATGGATTTATCTTTCTCTTAATGATGATAAAAAGCGAATGGTACTTACTGTAAAACCTTATGCAAATAATGATATAGGGTAGGAAACTATTCAATCAATTAAATCTTTTTAATGATTTCTTATGAGTTCTTGGTACTCTAAGAAGTGTGAAATTGTTGAATTTATCCTATCACCTTACTTGAAGATAGAGATTCAAAATAACTTGTTTATTCGTGTTTATTTATTCATGTTATGTTAGTTATAATTAAAAAAAAAATTATAAACAATGGGATTAAATTGATTGAATTCTTGTTGAGACTTCGTCATACATTATCCATTCTTCATATAGAAGAAAAAAGTATAGATTATTATGTACCGACCGAACCGATGATTATTCACGATTCCATAATTGAATCAATTACATACTGGTTCCAAACTGAAGGAATGTTATGGTAAAACTTCGTTTAAAACGATGTGGCAGAAAGCAACGTGCGACTTGAAGGACATGATCAGCTGTGGATTCTTACATCCACCACTTTTTTATATTATATAGGAATGAAAGTGCTCTTGGCTCGACATCATTTGTTCTGTTCCACTGGAACCCTCATTTTTGAGAGTGTTGCCATGTAAATAGTACACGATGGAGCTCGAGTAGAACGTATTGATTAATTTCTCAAGGGCAAGAATCTAAGGTTAGTATCGATCAATAAATTGGAACAACTTCGTAAGTATATTTTAGATATATAAATCGAAAGGATCCAATTCGATAAAATTTAAAAGTTAATTTTGTTGGAATTGGTAAAACTCTTTTGATCAAATCAAAAGTAAAGTGTATTACGTAGGAATCAACCATTCATACGATTCTTTGATAGAAAGAAATCACAAAAAATGGTATGTTGCTGCCGTTTTGAAACGATTTTAAGATCACCGAAGTAATGTCTAAACCCAATGATTCAAGGTAAAGATAAAGATCCTGGAACAAGGAAATACCGTTTTCAATTGTCTCAACAACCAGATCATATTTAAGAATCAAAATAGATTCTAAAGGAGACAGACAAAAAGGGTTAGAGACCACTCAATAAATTTAATACTTAAAAGGTTTCTTTTGAGTTATTTGAGAGTTATTCAACTTGAGTTATGAGGATACAAATAATTTTTTTTTTGGGGGGGGGGAGGGGAAGACTAAGAAAAAGTATTTAAACTAAAATCAATAATATAATGAATTTGATGATTTTATGGATCTATTTGATATTATGATTCTATACATAATTTATAATTTTCTCGAGCCGTACGAGGAGAAAACTTCTTATACGTTTCTAGGGGGGGGGGGAGTATTGTTCATCTATCCCAATGAGCCATTTATCGAATCGTTGCAATTGATGTTCGATCCCGACGAGAGGGAAGAGATCTTCGTAAAGTGGGTTTTTATGACCCGATAAAGAATCAAATCTATTTAAATGTTCCTGCTATTCTATATTTCCTTGAAAAAGGTGCTCAACCTACAGGAACTGTTCATGATATTTCAAAAAGGGCGGGGTTTTTTACGGAACTTCGCCCTAATCAACAAATAAAATTCAATTAATGAAATAAAAAAATGTGGATGATTTGTATATAGCCTTGTATAACCTTTTTGTTTCTTTGCTATTTCCTCTTTTGTTCTATTTATATCATACTAAATTTCTTATTGTTACTATAAAAGAGTGTCTTTTATAACGACAAAAATATAAAATAGATAGAAAAAGATTAAGTGAATAAATAAATGAAGTAATCGGGTCTATAAATATAAAATTTTGAGATTAATGTCAATGAGTTAAGGAACAAATAAAAAAACACAAAGGATTTCACTTGCTTATTTTAGTGAATAAACCTCATTTTTTTACTTAATTTTTTTTTCCACCAATATTGTATCAATGTTGTGTTGTATAGAAATATTATATATAGTGCCAATCCAACACAAGTCCTTAGTTTTTTTTTTTTTTTTCTTATTTTTTCTTATAATTCTAATTGTCTAATTGATTGAAATTGGAATTGTTAGTTATATTTATAAATTGTTTTTTCTTTTGTATTCTTTTTTCAACATTCATATTGACAACAGTGTATCAAATAAATATAATCCGATCGTGGATAAAAGGATCCATTTATATCTCCGTCCCATAGCTTTTATTTCATTCAAATAATGGGTTCTTGTATTTTCTGTGATACAAGAAGTCTTTTTTTGATTAAGATTAAACTCAATAAAATCTATATATACTATAGAATTAAAATCTATATATACTATAGAATTAATGGATGACATAAGAGACAAGGAGCTATTTATAAATATTTTACTTTATCCCTATTTTTATCTGAGAATTTTTTCATAGGATCTGTTCATTTTTATTATGTTCAGAATCTAATCAATTAGAATTTTAAAAATTTGTGCTATTTTAATGTTTTGATTGGTTTGGATTGCGTTGTGCAATTCAATCTTTTTTTTAGTGAGATTCCGATTGTATCTACACATTCTAATTATTTTATTTGGGTTGCTAACTCAACGGTAGAGTACTCGGCTTTTAAGTGCGACTAGCATCTTTTACACATTTGTATGAAGCAAAAGATTCGTCCATACCATCGGTAGAGTTTGTAAGACCACGACTGATCCTGAAAGGAATGAATGGAAAAAGCAGCATGTCGTATCAATGGATAATTCTAAGAATATTTCATTCTTACCGAATAGGTCCAAAACCTTATTTAAATTGTTTGAATTCTTGTCGTGTAATAAAAAAAATGAATTTGGTCGAGTGAATAAATGGGTAGAGCCCTACTACGGTTTCAATTATAGGGAAACAAAAAGTAATGAGCTTCTGTTCTTAATTTTTGAATGATTACCCGATCTAATTAGACGTTAAAAATATATTAGTGCTTAATACGGGAAAAACTTTTCCCATGAGTGGATTATAAATTTCTTATGAGTCCTAATTATTAGCTATTACCCATTATGGGGTAGAGATAAATGTGTAGAAGAAGGCAGTATATTGATAAAGATTTTTCAAAATCAAAAGAGCGATTGGATTGAAAAAATAAAGGACTTCTAACCATCTTGTTACCCTAGAATGAACATAAATCAATTAGATGGAAAAAGAGAGGCTAGAGAGTCTGTTGATGAGTCTTACTTGTTCCGAGGTATTTTCTTACTATAATACCTTGTTTTGACTGTATCGTACTATGTATCATTTGATAACCCAATAAATCACCTATTTCTTTTCTTGTTCACATTAAAAATGGAAGAATTTCAAGGATATTTAGAACTAGATAGATATCAGCAACATGACTTCCTATACCCACTTATCTTTCGGGAGTATATTTATGCACTTGCTCATGATCATGGTTTAAATAGATCTATTTTGTTGGATAATGTAGGTTATGACACTAAATATAGTTTACTAATTATAAAACGTTTAATTAGTCGAATGTATCAACAGAATCATTTGATAATTTACGCTAATGATTCTAACCAAAAAAAATTTTTTGGGTACAACAAAAATTTGTATTCTCAAATGATGTCGGAGGGATTTGCAGTCATTGTGGAAATTCCGTTTTCCCTACGATTAGTATCTTCCTTAGAGGCGACAGAAATCGTAAAATCTTATAATTTACGATCAATTCATTCAATATTTCCTTTTTTAGAGGACAAATTCCCACATTTAAATTATGTATCAGATGTACTAATACCCTACCCCATTCATCTGGAAATCTTGGTTCAAACCCTTCGCTATTGGGTGAAAGATCCCTCTTCTTTACATTTATTACGACTCTTTCTTCACGAGTATTATAATTGGAATAGTCTTATTACTCCAAAAAAAATTATTTTTTCAAAAAGTAATCCACGATTATTCTTGCTCCTATATAATTCTCATGTATGTGAATACGAATCCATTTTACTTTTTCTTCGTAATCAATCTTCTCATTTACGATTAACCTCTTCTGGTATCTTTTTTGAGCGAATACATTTCTATGAAAAAAAAAAATATCCTGTAGAAGAAGTCTTCGTTAATGATTTTCCGGCCGCCAGCTTATGGTTCTTCAAGGATCCTTTTATGCATTATGTTAGATATCAAGGAAAATCTATTCTGTCTTCGAAGGATACCCCTCTTCTGATGAATAAGTGGAAATATTATCTTGTCAATTTATGGCAATGTCATTCTTATGTGTGGTCTCAACCAGGAAGGATTTATATAAACCAATTATCCAAGCATTCCCTTGATTTTTTGGGTTATTTTTCAAGTATGCGACCAAACTTTTCGGTGGTACGGGGTCAAATGCTAGAAAATTCATTTATAATGGATAATGCTATGAA